AAAGGATGTCTTTTCGGTCACAGTTTCAGGATAGGTTCTTCTGAAAGAAAGGTTCTGGAATAAAGAAAAGATGAAGTAGAGGCGCCAAAGGCGCTGTGGAAAACAGCTTCACGACTAACTAGAACTCCCGTGCCAATACCGCGCCTTCGACTCCTATTTGGTTAACCTGCCGCGGTATTCACCTTCGCTTACCAACTCCGCTTCCCTCTCACTCACGGGAGAAAGATAAAATAAACATTCTTGCTTTACCACCAAGGATCAGCTGCTAGCAATTTAGACCCGTTCCGCTCATGAAACAGCTCTTTTCTCTCGGCTTCGCCTTTTCTATAGGCAAGGTTTTCAAACTAAATTGTCCGAGAAGATATTATTCTTTTCTTAGGACTGAAACTAATTCCCCTGCTGTAGCCCTTTCAAACTGACCCTATCCCGTTGCTTTCTCATATGAGATAAAAGCACTCTCTTGAATTGACTTAACTGCTTTGACTTACTGAAGGGATAAGGAAAGAGTGCTTCCTTCTAATGGTGTCACTGGCCTGGCTAAGAGATTGCAAAGCTATAAAACAAAGCAAACTCGCCACCATATAAGCAAACTTGGCTGCCACTACAACTGTAACCCAGGAAGGGATTACATTTTTCGACCAAAGGTTGCGGGATTAGATTATGCTAGTCTGGCATGACATCAAAGAAAACTACAACTCCAACTGGCTAGCCGAAGAGAGTATGCTATGAAAAAAGAACCTTCTTTACTTTCAGGAAGATATCCCGTTTGCCTTTGCTTACCCTTCAGACCTAAAAAGATTCTCTTTTATTTAGTGTCATGACGGGCCGATAGAGGAGATTCAATTACTAATTACTTAATAAATAAGTAGAGGAATTATCACTGGCTCGAAATGCATGTATACAAAAAGCTTGTTGGCTTGTTCGCTCGGTAGGAAAGGGAGCACTAGTAAGAAGAGGCCCAGAAAGAACTTCGCTTCTGGGAAGAGAAAGGAAGGCACTATTTTAAGGAGGAGGCCCGCCTCTATCGTGCCGGGCTGGAGGGAGAGAAGATGGAAAAAGAATTCTATTCTCTCGAAAGAAGGGTCGAGAATCTCCGCCTGGAGCATAGGCGGCTGCTTTCACTAATCGCATCGCGTCGGGGCTAGCGCGCTTTTCAAGCGCTTAGCTTCTGCTAGCGGGGGCGGCAAGGCGTTCCGTTGGAAGCCTAGGCGTACGGTGGGGATTGGTTGAAGATGATGTTACGCGGCGTTCAGAACCAGCCTTGAAGTGAATGAATTAGAAAGAACGAAGGACAATTATGCCATTAGGAAGAAGTCTTCTACAGAGGGAAAGCCTGTTACGAGTAAGTGGAGAGGAAAGCTCTCCAGAGATTCTTATCTCATTCCATTCCAGTGGCTCGACCAGTAACCAATGGCGAAAACTAAAAAATCCATGGTTTCCCGGTAGAACCCCATTTCGCCCAAGTTGTTGCGAAACCGGAAAAAAGAAGCGGTTTTTCGCACAGCTTGCTCATAGTGCAGGTCCCACTTGTATATCGTATTTGGCCGAAGAAGCATCGGACAGGTTGGAGTTCTTACCTTCTTGGGACTCCGTGGACCAAGATCTGCTTTCATTATATGGGCAATACCGATCTACTTTAGTAGATCATATGGATGTAGAAAAAGCTTATGATTTTGATGAAATGGAAACATCTCTTTTCCATTTCTATTTCCCTAGTTCATATCTTTGTTTCGTGTGTTCCCGGGAGTAATTCGATCTCTTCAATCTCGGGATACCACCTAAATAACTGCGGCCAGAGAGTAAAATAGGTCGGGAAGAAAGAGTCTGAGGTTGGGTCGGACGACATACATCTTGGAAGGAAGGTTCATTCTTTAAATCCGATGGTTACTTTTGTTCCACTGCTATCGAAAAGCTTGGACATAGTGCAACAAGAAGAGAATTAGCAGAATAGGATAAAGAATTTTCCTTCAAAAGAAGGGCAGTGTGAAAGGAATAGCGTTGAATCTTGAGAATGAGAATGTACGTAGTAAGTATTACCATTCTCCGGGGCGAAAGTTGTTCTTCTCCTCGGGGCTTTACTTGTATATTTATTACGAAAAGTTGCCGGAAGCGGAAGAGTTTGCCAGGATGGCTTGGTAAGCAAGCAACCAGTTATGTAGGCGCCAACTCCCGGTTCTTTCTCTTCTTTCTTTTTTTTTGTCCTATACGTCTGATCCCCTTTCCGGGGAAGGGGGAACATAGACGGAGGCACATGTAGACAGATACATACTTAGTCAATCTTTTGCCTAAGCGAAGTAGTAGTTGATCCCGTAGAGGCAAGGGTGAATCGAGACCGAAAGCTACTAATAGAATAGCATAATCTGAGCACATAGTCTAAGTAGCAACTGTTAAAGCTCCCTGGTCTCGCAACGGCCGGCTAAAGTTTCCCTGGGCTTGGGCTTGAATGCCGGTGTTTTGCTAGAGAGAGGCCAAAGTAGGGCAGAGCAGGACTTCGTTCACGCCGTGAAAGGCAGGCGTTTTTCATGGCGAGTCACCTGTGGTGGCTTCTGTGAAAAGCAGAAGGGGAGTGGTGAGGCGGGGCTCTTCACTCAATATCTGTAAGAGAGGTTGTATGAGGACTGATCCGTCCCCCGGCAGGCATCCGATTCTGCCCGCGGACTAGGCCTTATAGAATGGATTTAGTGGCTGAACCGCGTTACTCGTGATGGAATAGAGGTAATTCGCCGGGTCTGTCTTTTGCCCTGAGATGTGGGTTCGACTCCCGCTCACGACCATTCTTAAGAGTTTGTGCTCGACTGGCCAATCAAGTAAATCAACCGAAGAACGGGACTCTAGATAGTTCAACCAAATCTATCATTTGTCAGCTATATGAGATAACCTTTTCTCATTTTTAAAGAGCTTGTTAGGGCTAAAAAGAAATTCACTGATTTCACAGCTATATGAAATGAACTTTTTTGAAATTGAGCAGGGTTCTATTAGCTAAAATCGCATTTCTAATTTTCGCCGGTATATGAAATGAACTTTTTCATTTTTAAAGAGCTTGTTATGAAGGGAAATTTTTTTTTAATGAAAAATCCCGGGAAAACAAGCACAAGCCTGTGGTAGGGATTGAATATCTACTTAGTCAAGCTAACCAGTCCACCAAGGTAGTCCCTACAGAAAGAAAAGGCCAAGTCCTTCATGGAGACCTAGGATTCTAAACCTTAAAGAACTACCTGTAAGTTAAGGAAGTAGTTAAAGCGAAACTGTTAAGGAGTTCAACTGCTTAACCATAGGTTTAAATATCCTCGACCATAGGGAAAGGAGGTTCCTAAGGGTAGTTTCTTTCTTAAAGGAGGGATTAAGATTAGCGTAGCGATATGGATTAAAGAAAGCCCTAAACCTTAACCTTATTTCTTACCTTAAAGCCATAAATAACAACATTGAGAGCTCCTTATGGTTAAATGACCGTAGTGAATGTAGCTATATCATTCAATAACAACCATAAATAAGACCCTTAGTAGCTAAAGCAGTCCATATAGTTGCTAAAGAAGCTAAATAACAACCATAACCATCAATAACAATCATAAAGCAGTTCCTACATAAAAATTACTACATTATAAAAAATGTTTTCTCCCCTGCTGGTGTGCTTACTCCACTCAATAGTTCAGAGGTCGGTTTCTACTCCAACTCGTTTACCGACCCCAACGAGCCACTATGTACTCTTAATGTTGGGGCACTACTGGTCGAGATCTTTCTTAACTTTCCACCTAGCTATTGACTGGAGCGGGACGGGAACTATTGAAATCAATTAAATAGAAATAAAAAAAAAGGTGAACTCATTAGGAAAGATGCCAGGATTATACTCAAACAATAGCAGCGGTACTCTCCGAAGTAAGCCCTGAAAATAAAGGTGCTTCACTATGGTAACCAGAACAGAGCCTCGGCCCCAGATGCTATGGAACACCTTTCCTTCCTTGCCAAGGGCAGCTCCTCGACCAAGCAACCAATTACCACCCTAAAACGTAGCCACTCACCCGGGAATAATTCCTGCTCAGATCTCAATCCTAGACTTTTTCTCTTCTACGCCGTCCTTAGGCAAGCTCGGTTGTAAAGGGGGATTACAAGCCATGATCTAAAAAGTGATTGCCCCCCCAACCCTTTTACAGTTCCAGAAGCAGAGGGAGCAGCTTCAGTAGCTCCATCTCTCTAACCCGCAGGAGTTCCGGTGGAGGGTGAAGACCCGGATAGAGAGGGACCTATTGCATTTAAGTCGGCCCAGTGGCGGAGCTAGCAGCAGCAAAGCCGGGATAGTGAAATTCCGGATCGAAGAGATTCACCCGTAGTAGATAAGGGGGCAAAGCCAGAGGCAAGGCTATAGGCGCCTCTATCTGTATGGGGGAATTTCTTGCTCAAGCTTCTCGATCCGGGAAGGGCTACTACTACATACGATGCACTATTGAAAGGCTCGACCCGGCCCGGAAGAGCGCATTTTGAAATCGTGATCCAAAGAGAGTCCTAGTCGCCATAGTCAGAGATTTAGATATAGTTCCGGATGATCCAGATCCAGTCGATTTAGCAGTCGCGCTGTTGCCCCGGTTTGGGAAGCATGTGAGTTGGAATGTACTATCCTCCCGACTGGCCAGCGAATGACGCGAGCGCGACAGGTAGAAAAATTCATGATGTGACCATGACTCCCAAACATATCGACCCGAGTTGCGGAATAAGATCTTCTAGGAGACGCAGCTACCTATAGTAATAGTAAGTAGGAAAGAACGTCTTTTTGTCCTTGCCTGCAAACAAACTTCTCATTTGACGAAATAGCGTCAATAAAGTCCTCCGCCTACACTACTGGCAGGAAAGAAGGGCGAACAAAGGGACTCAAAAAGATAGGTTAGCGACCGGGCGAAAGGTTGGAATTTATTTAGAAGGGCTTGGGGTCCTATTCCCATACTTGGATGATCGGATAACTATCTGAGTGCTTGCCCAAAAGGAGAGATTGGCCACGGCCCGCTGCGGGTACACTAAGTAAGCGACCCACTCTACTCTATCATTCAATCGTGACAGCCTGCCTTTCTACAAAGATCCCAATCCCAAGAAAGAAAGGAAAGTAGGAATATTGGCTTGGTCCATCCCTTCGTGGAGCACAAACAAGATCTATAAGCAAATAGATGAATTCAAGGGCGACGAGACCAAGGAGCTGCTTCAAAGCCCGACGCAATTTAAATTCTTAGTCATTCGCTCCCCAAATAGGGTACTTCCCCGCCCCTCCTTCCCTATTTCTTTGGTATTGCTACCGCACCTGTGAGAAGAAAGCAGCTAAGATTCATAGTTTATGTCGCAGGGGTCCCGATGAATTAAAGAAAGAGCACTCCTCTAGTCTAGTCGAAAAGAAAGAATCACTCACCTCAGGGTGGAATCTAAGAGAAATTCTAATCAAATACGCACGTATTCTTAAAAAAAATTCCGGTTACAGACAGGACAGTCGAACCTGAAAGGACAGACATTGATTGACCCACTACTAAGAACCGGACAGTCGAGAGACCGGAGAGATATTGGTTTAATCACAGACCAGACAGACAAGCATTGGTCAAAGCCCAGAAAGCCACCAACCATCGAAGCGTTAACCGTTAAGCCTGATGGGGAAGTAGCACTAATTGCGTCCATTTGCCTCTAAAGGTGCTTAGAACGAGAAGGTAGCACTTCCCCTCTTCCGCATCAAACAAAGAAAGGGAAGGAAAATCAACAGTCCCAGAGCCTATTCTTTCAAAGAGCGCATTCCCCCACACCCTATTCTCTAGCGGCTCCTTCTGTGCGTGGTTCTCTTTATACTATTGATCTGGGAAGCAAGCACTCTTCTGTAAGCCTTCGAGAAGGTTCGTAGCCTTGCTAACGGTTTTCAACCTTTACCTATGTGCCTAGTGACTGATACCTGCCACCCATACGTGGGAGACCCAAGCAAGACTCAATTAGTTGTCCTTCTAACTGCGCATTCTTCCTTTTCTGATTCACTGTAACAAGCCGTTTTTCCACTTGCTTCTTGCTTTGCGTCCTCTTAGTTTTAACTAGTCTGAGAAGGGGCAATTTCCTATTCTATTACTATGTTCTCGGGCATTATTAAGTCTTAGTGTGAAGTCAGCTGTACTACTAGATAAATCTTACATCTTTGACCGGCAAAGCATTGAACGAACACAGGGACTGCCCCTACTAGATCGAAGTTGAGCATGGTCAGTTTCATCTTGCCACATCGTAGCAGCGTACCCTCTCTATACAAGTCACAAGCCATCTCCGGACCAAAGCAATAACAATAGGAAGAAGGATTCACAAGATCTCGTTCCTGCCTCTCTTTGTCCAACTCGTGTATCAACGTATAAGAAGATTCCGTGATAAGAGAGATGAGGTAGCCGACCCGGCAATATGACATAAGAAAGATCAGTTCCAGCGGTCGGTCTGTAACAACACAACCTGAAAGGAAGCCATTCCTAATAGGAAGTTTCTAGCCGTCTTTCTTAGGGCAAGAAGGGTATAAGGAAGAAGTAAAGCTCTCTGAAAGCCCTTGATTCCCCGCTGATAGCAAAAGGAATGCAAAGAAAGAGCAGACGGAATGCCACATCGCGAGAGGCCGTTCCCAGCCGTCCTTCTTGAGGAGCGAGAAAAGTGACTAATAGCCAAACAGCTCCCACTATGAATCAGAGAAAAGTCTAGACTTTCTTCTTTCGACCCTTCTCTTTAGAGATTAGAGAATCACTGTCAGAGCATTGACATCGAAAAAAGGCCAATGAACATAGGCTTAGCGTCTTCCACTGAATTTCCGAGTCAGGGCTTAGGTAAGGAAGCCTAGCTAGCACCTAGAACCATGTCTGTAAAGGGTGCTGTCCTAAAGGGAGGTCCCCGGAGATAGGATAAAGACTTGAGTGTGAAAAGCCTGAACTACTATCTTACCTTATATCATGAAAGAGATGAAGGAAAAAGCGTATAGCTCCTTGACTTAGAGAACAGAACTTAAACTTCCTTGATTGAGAATAATCCTAGGAAGAAGGTAGTTCAGATGGGACTTCCTTTCCCACCACTTCTTTTGCATCGAGACCTTATTCTAAGGGCTTGTGCTGTCTAATATGGGATAAAAAACGAATTCTTCACCACGATTCTCTCTACTTTCCACCCTTTACCTAGAGAAGGATCATCAAAAGGCATTCAGCTTTGGGATCCAAGGAGAAAGGCATGATTCAGTCATCTAGGAAACTTCCTTTATGAAGGCAGAGAGAAAGCAAGAAAGTGAGTTTAACCTAGGGTAAATAATTTGGTCAATAGCTTAGTTGCTGCGTCAGCGCATCTGCGACATCATCATTTCTTATAATGAGCTATGCGTATAGAAAGACAGTGACTGTCTTTTGATAGCTATTGGTACAACAAGAAGGAAGAGCGTCACCGCTATGACCATTCAAGTCATAAGGTAAGGCAGATTCTATATAGGGAAGATAAGTCTTAGTTCACTAAAGGCAGCATTCTTCTTCGGTAAGTGTTCCATTAGGAGCAGTTGTCTTCATAACGGACATCCGTCAGAGAAAGAGAATCGGTTGTTGATTGAATCAAAATAGGTTGGGGTGAACAGCTCATATGCGACCTTTTCTTCATTCATGAGGTTCCTCATGAGTGCCTTCTCGTTCTCGGTTGCTCTTGCTATTGTCTGATTTTTGGTCCAACCGGGAAAAATTTCATGAATAGGGTTTCACCTCATATCCGTAGGTTCTTATTGATTTCTGTTTGTGTTCAAACCCCGACTTCTTTGTCACCGCTCCTGCTTGACAGTTCGGCCGTGATTGCGCGTCATCATCATCTATTCCAATGTACCGCAGTTGTGATTGCGGCTGAAAGACAGGAGGGTTTTCTCTTTCTCCCTACTAATATTATGACTCTTACTTCTAGGTCTCTCCTTCCTCCTACAGTTTGATTTTGTAAAATACCGGCAAGTCAGGTGTGACTCTTGTTAGAGTTCCTCCTATTGTGATAGTCTGACTACTACTATTAGTAAGCATTCCTCCTCTACCTTTTCATAGAGAGAGAATAACCAACTTCAAGTTTTTGATTTGACTGGTAGTGCCCGGTGATGTTCATAAAAGATCCCTGTCAGTGAAGTGGCTCTTGTTCGGCAAACTCCTCTTTGTTGGTCCTGAGGATGCCAACTTGGTAAGAGATTCATTATATGCGGGAGCCAACAGAGTATAAAGGACCGTCCATCCAAAGGTGTTTGAGGTTCGAGTCTCAGAATAAGAAGGCTTCCAAGCCAGGCAGGCAGTTCTCTCTTGTTCCCCCCTCGCCGGGAGATGTTCCATTCTTCCCACGGGTATGGGGATGTCTCCACAAGTAGGATTCATCTATCAATTGTCTCTCGAAGGGGGCAATCCCCCTCGTAGCAAGGACAGGTAATGGCAATGAAACTCGGGCCTTGCTATTGCTTTTAAACTTCTTATGAAAGTGAACCGGGCGTAGTAGCGAACAGATCTTTCTCTTCCTAAAGTTTCTCTCTTCTCTTGACCATTTACCTTTTTCAAACATGCAAAATCATTTTTTATTATCGTATGTACGATCATATACAGATGGTAGGAGTGGAGATGATTCATCACGTATAAGAGTCATAGTCCGGATTGGAGAGAGACGTTCGACTCCACGTGTCCGCTGAACCAGTTCCGAAGTAGCAAGACGAGTGAATGAAGGCGCTGTAAGCGGAAGTGAATACTCGTTCCATGGAGACAGATAGATAGAAAGTGTGCAGTGAGGGATCTTTCTAGGTAGTAACTACTCGTACAGAAAGGAGTCCCAATGTCCACAGATCTGTGCCTTCAAGAGCGTTTGCTATTGAATGTGCTCTTGTCGCAATTGAATCAGAATCTGCAGCTATTGACTCAGCTGCTCTCGAAGTTGCGTCTTCTTTGGCCACTCCTTTTATGGGTATAGGAAGCCTCCCCTTAGAGCAAGTTTTCACATGTCGTTCCCCTTTCCGCAGTCCTTTCTTTCCGTTCGATCCTTTCATTTAAACCTTTGTTTGACTCATATTTCCTCCTATTCTGATTTCGGCAGTAAACTAAATAGAAGGCGCGGATTAACTATTTAAAGGACTTATTAAAATTTATTAAAATAAAGGCTGGGCTTTCCGTATAAAAAAGGCTATTGGCCCTTAGCGTTTCACACTAAGCAAGTAAACTACCTTTATCGACGTTTCATTTTGAAAGAAAAAGTTTCTAAAGCGCTATTTCAGTTGTTAATAGCCCTTTTTTCCATCCAAAAGCTTAATACTCCCATCCATTGAAAGCTTTTAAGCTTAAATCAAGCAATAGGTCTTCTCCTCTTTCTTTTGTAAGGATGGATGGTGACGGAACGGAATTCAATCTAAAGGGAAGGGATCTATTCAGGAGAAATATATTATATACTATTAATTAAAAACTTCACGTTATTGCAGGGTGGGTTCCGAAACATCATTCTAATCGGCGGGGCAACCACATCAAAGGGCCAGGTTTTTAGTAGTTCAGGGTTGCGCCCAGTATAGAACTTTTATCTGACTAGGAGCAGCTAAGCCCCTACCTATATAGTCTATTTCACCCACCCGGAGAACGAGAGAGGGGGGAGGTTACTTGCTCGACCATAGGAGAGGGGGGGGGCCCACTTCTTCCTGCTGTTCTTCCAGCAGAAAGGGTGGGAATGGTCTTGCCGCAGCCACGTGAAATCATCTTAATGCACGGGTGGCGTGCTATAATAGCCTCACAAGGGGTTCATCTTTCTATTAGTAAGCCAGCTGAGCTTATCCGTTGAGATGGAGTAAGCATCACACAGCAGCCTAACCTAAGAAATGGCAGGCAGTTCTTTCACTTCCTATTGCAGAGGAAGGAGAAAGGGCAAGCGAAGCGGCATACTCTACCTACTTTCTGGCTCGCCCTTCCGGTTTTAAGTAAAGGCGCTCCTTCCGGCATAAATAGATGGATAAGGAGAAAGACATGAATAAACGGAGGATAAAGTGGTTAGTTAAGTAAGGTTTTCGGAGTATGAAGGTTAGTTAAGGCCTTCACCATATGTATTTCCCAAAGGGAAAGGGGAAGACCCAAATTCTGCAGTCAATTATATGGCAAAGGTAGCTCTTTGCTTTATTTCAGCAACCTTGATTGAAGCTGTAGGTTTAGGCCGAGCTATCAGAGCAGCAAGTGGTAGGCTGTAAGCCGAATGAGAGAGCTATCCAGTTTTCAGGTAAGAAGAAGGGGAGTAAGCAGCACAGACAAGAATCCCGATGTTAAGTAGTCCGATAGCCAAGCGGAATGGTCGTAGTAGTCAGATAGTCAGGTAGTCGGGCAAACAAGCAAGCCGGTAAGCCAGAAGTGCAGGCCCAAGACAAGCAAGAACAGGCAGTCAGCACCGATCAGGCAGGAAGCAGACAGTAAGCTAAGAATACTGGTGTCAGGTGGTAGTTCAGCCAAAGCCGTAGTTCAACCAGAACAGTAGGGCAAGCAATGTGGGCAGGAAAGAGCATACATAGGCAAGAATCCCAAGTTTGCATTAACCAACAAGCAAGAAGCAAGCAAAGTACGGCAGGAAAGAGATAGGCCAGAGAATCCCGCTTTGAAGCTATAAGTGAGCTGCCCTTTCGCCTGAGGCTTTCGGACAAGACTAGTTGCTCCAGTTGGTTAGTAACCCCCCCCTTCCGCTCGTGGCGCTTCTCTGAGGTCCTGCGTGTGAGGTTGCAGAGCGCGCTAGGCGTGCTTTGGCTTGTTGCGTAGCTGAATGGGACTGGTGTAGTGCGGGCTTGAGCTTCGGTTCGCCCGTACGTTTCATAGGGCCCCTAAGGTTAAGCTTTGTTTTATGTGGTTCCGACTGTAAACCCCTTTCTTTTTCCTTCTGCCTGAGTATCGTTAATAGGCCATAATACAACTCAAACCAAGTAAGAAGGGCAGTCCGCCTCGTAGATCGATTTCGGAGTCGTAAGTTAATGTTTCCTTCTCGGCCGTTGATGAAGGGGACCCTTCGGCAAGCCTGGCGGTTGCTGCCTTGAGCCGATATCTTCCCAGTCCAAGCATTAGAGAAAGTGTGGGGATAAGGCCGACCTCGTTCCGCTACATTCATGAGATTCTGCGGTTTAGGGAGTTCGCTGCTCGTGATTGACCGGATAGGATCTGTCCCTAAATTCCTCACGCTAGTTTACGATTACATGGGTCAACTTAACAACAAAACCCATAGAGGAAGAAGAATGGCTTCCAATAGCCGTTACGATCAATCCAAAAAAAGGAAAATTAGGATGCCTAATCCAGACCCATTTGCCTATGAAAGATCAAACGTGAAGATCCAGAGGTACCGAAGTTGTTGTTGTTGTTAGGCTAGAATCTACTGGTTCCGGTGCATTATGGCTCAATGTGAGCTTAACAATCCCTTATTGCTTAAAATCATACAGAGCAAAACAAGATGCTAAGGGAGCCATCTCGGGTTTTTAGTTCCTGTGGAGGATGTATGGATCGAGACACGCAGCTTCGACAAGTCTTTCTACCGGATACTACTGGGAGAGGTCCAGCTCGCTTGTTTGCCACGAATATAATTCCTTTTAACTCATTTTTTTTTATGCTAGGTTGGATCTACGGCAGTGCAGTTCTACTTGAGCTTAACGATCACCAAAGGTCAGGTGAAATAGGAACGGAGTAACGCGAACTCCGAGAGAGGAACGGTTCCCCATATCATTTGAGATTCTCTGCTCGGGATTGATGGGTCCATTAAAGCCTAATTCCAGAAAGACTTCGTTAGTTTTCAGATTGCGAGAGTCACGCTACGCATCAAGGACTCATAGGAAATTGGACAAATATCAAATAGGAAAGACAGCGGTGCTGCAGATTCCCCTAAAAAAAGTAAGATAAAATCATATAAAATCGTGTTTGTCCATGCCCTAGTCGTTATTGAGGTGCTTAAACAAGTAAATGAATAGACTCCACCGATGCCTTCCGAACGGCGAGAACCAGTTCGCGCGTATCGGTATCGGTCTCGATTACAAAAGATTTTAGATGTTATGGCCGTAGATCAAGACGGTTTTTTTTTAAGTAAATAGCTTGCTTAAGTCAAGCTACAGTACAAGGACTCATGAGAAAGCGGAAGTACGACTGCGATGCCGGCCCGGATACATAGAATGCAATCCGGTTCTTAGAATAAGGATTTCGATCGGTTGCTGCACATAGCTAGATGCCAGATCAGGTCCATGGAGGTCGAGATTGCCCCCTCCTGGTACAAACCCATTTTACTTGGTCAGACGACACTGCCGTGAGAAGCCAGAAGTAAAGATCGGAAGACGCCGTAACAAGCGGCACAATAAGTCTTAAAGCATTTAAGCAGCTATCGTGGGTTAACACTCCGGAGTCGCAAGTTGGTATTTCCGTCTTTCTCCCGGAAAGGAGTTCAATCGGCAAGCTAAGCGCTTAAACGTATTTCTTCTCAGATCAGAGGACTCTTTCTCCGCCGGGTCAATCCTAATATGGGTGAGGGGGAAATCGAACTCTGTT